ACGTTTCAAATACCATACATGAGTTACTGGACATGCCAGTTTGATGTATCCCATTTGATATCTTCGTATCCGAGAATCAACAAATTCGACTCCGCATTGTTCACAAAATTTCGGATTTTCTTTTTCATTTCCGATCACTGGAGAATTTCCACAAGCACAAATTCCACCTTTTATAGGTCCAAAAATTCTTTCACAAAACAATCCATCTTTTTCTGGTTTATTGCTTTTGTAATGAAAAGTATAAGGTTTTGTCACCTCTCCAACTATCTCTCCATTAGGTAAGATTTTTTTGGCCCAAGCACTTATTTGTTGAGGAGAAACTGATCCAATTCGAAGTTGTTGATGTTTATACCGGTCGATCATAGAACAAAAATTCTGATTCATTTCGATCAAGCTTCCTTCCTATTAATCTGGAAGTTCTTCTCAGATACAAGGAAATGATTCAGTTCCAGAGCCAAAGATCGTAGTTCTCGAACTAGCAATCGAAAAGATTCTGGAGCATCCTCAGGTTTAACTATTGTTCCTCCAATCATCGTAGTCCCAAGTACTTCCTGACGAGCTCTAATATGATCCGATTTATAAGTAAGCATCTCTTGTAAAATATGAGCAACACCAAATCCCTCTAGGGCCCAAACTTCCATTTCTCCTACCCGTTGTCCCCCTTGCTTGGACCTTCCCCTAAGGGGTTGTTGTGTAACAAGTGCATAAGGTCCACTGGAACGCCCATGGATTTTATCATCAACTTGATGAATTAATTTTAGGATATAGGACTTTCCTATTAGAACAGGTTGTTGAAAAGGATCTCCTGTTCTTCCATCAAATAGTCTGCTTTTTCCCGGATACTCGGGTTCAAATACCCAAGGATTTGTTGTTTGTTTACTGGCTGAATATAATTCAGGAAACACTAGTTTTCTCGAAGCCTCTTTCTCATATCTCTCATCAAAGGGTGCTATTCTATAATGTCTGTCCAACAAATACCCTGCTAAACCTAGTGAGCATTCAAATATTTGTCCCACATTCATTCGCGAAGGTACTCCTAATGGGTTGAAGACCATATCAACCGGTGTTCCATCTTGCAAATAAGGCATATCCTGTCTAGGCAAAATTTTGGAAACGATACCTTTATTTCCATGTCTTCCAGCTATTTTATCACCTACTTTGATTTCACGTTTCTGTAAAATATATACACGAATTATTTCTGGATTATAACTGGAACCCCCCTTTTTCTGCATCCATCTCACATCAATAACTCGACCCCTTCCACCTATAGGTAGTTTTAGACAAGTTTCCTTTGCAGCGGATACCTGAATGCCAAGTATGGCTCGTAATAATCTATCCTCTGGGGCATACGATGATTCTTTAGCCGCCTGAGGCGTTAATTTACCCACTAAAATATCCCCTCTTTCCATCCAAGATCCCAGCATCACAATTCCATTTTTGTCTAAATTGCGGAGTAAATGGGCTTCTAAATACGGTATTTTATTAGTAATTATTTCAGGACCTTGGCTTGTCACATGAGTCTGAATTTCATATTTCCGTATGTGAAAAGAAGTATAAATATTTCTATATACCAGACGTTCGCTAATGAGTACAGCGTCTTCAAAATTGTAGCCTTCCCATGGCATATAAGCTACTAATACATTTTTTCCCAAAGTGAGTTCACCACCAACTGTAGCCGCACCGTCCGCTAAAATTTGTCCCTTTTTAATGCATTTATCCAGTGGAGCCTGAGGTTTTTGATGCATACAAGTATTTTTGTTAGAACGTTGATACATAACCAAGGGAATGCTTATATTGTCTCCATTACCCGATAAAATGATCTTGTCAGTATCGGTATAAATGATCTTTCCCTCGTGTTCAGCTATAGCTAAAACTCCCGAATCTAGAGCCACTTGGCGTTCCAATCCAGTTCCAACAATGCACTTCTCGGACCGAGAAAGCGGAACTGCCTGACGTTGCATATTCGAACTCATTAAAGCCCTATTTGCATCATTATGCTCGATAAAAGGAATGAGGGAAGCTCCAATAGCAAAATATTGGAAAGGAAAAATGCTTCGAAGATGAATTTTTTCCCATGCAAAAGTCAAGAATTCTTGACGGTACCTGGCTGGAACAACTTGTTCTTCCTGAATACCCCGATCCAGGGCCAAAGAATTGACTACCGCTACAATAGAGTATTCATCTCTACTTGGTGATAAATAAACTATCTTTTTTGATCTCTCAGATATTTTATAAAACGGACTCTCTATAAACCCCCAATGACCAATCCTAGCATGAATAGCTAAGGATCCAATAAGTCCTACATTGATTCCTTCGGACGTGTCAATGGGGCAAATACGTCCATAGTAACTAGGATGGATATCTCGTATCCGAAAACTAGCAGTTCGCCCTGTTAATCCTCCAGGACCCAAATAACTCAATTTTCGCCCATGAACTATTTGTGTCAATGGATTAGTTCGATCCAAAACTTGAGATAAAGGGTGTAGGCTGAAAAAAGATTCATAAGTGGTTGTTAATGGAGTTGAACTTACCAAATTCTGAGGAGTCGGTATCCGTTTATGCCGGATTGCTCCACATATAGTTCCTCGAACAGACTTTTCTAAACGAACCAAAGCCAATCGGAATTGATCCTGTAACAGATCTGCTACAGAACGAATACGTTTATTTTTCAAGTGATTCATATCGTCAAGTGTACCCATTCCAAATGTCATTCCGATCAAATGATCCACAGCAGTCAATACGTCTCGTGGTAACAAGAATGTATTGTTCTGAGGTATATCAAGATTCAGTCTCCGGTTCATATTTCGTCGACCAATCCTTCCTAATTTACATCTTTGTTGAAAAAATTTCTTTTGTAATTCCTTACATAAGGACTCGGAAAATATCGGATCCCCTCCTACACAAGTAAATTGTTTATAAAACTCCAAAATGGCATTTTCCCTTGACCCAATCTTTTTTTTCTCCTTATCATTCAGGAAAGACAAGAAAATTTCAGGGTAGCAAACATTATCTAGAATTTCTCTTAGATTCGAACCCATAGCCGATGATGGAACTAGGATAGATATTTTTTGTTTCCTACTCACACGGGCCCATACCCTTGCTTTTCTATCAATCTCTAATTCTGATCTTCCCCCCCAATCTGATATTATGGTACCGGTATAGACAGAAATTCCGCTGTGGTCCAATTTTGAACGGTAATAAATACCGGGACTTTGCAATATTTGATTGACTACAATTCTGTATATTCCATTTACTAGAGAGGTTCCCAAGGAATTCATTAGAGGAATGTTTCCAATAAATATGGTTTGTTCTTGCATATCTCCACCGGTTTTCCAAATGAATCCTGCGGATACATATAATTCAGAAGAATATGTGAGTGATTCATACACAGCATCTCTTTCTTCTATCAAGGGCTCCAACAATTGATATGTTGACACAAACAATTGAAATTCCATTTCTTGATCTGTATCTTCAATTTTTGGAAACTTATGAAGTTCTTCCGTCAAGCCTTGGTCAATAAACCTAAAAAATCCGTCAAATTGTATCTGATTAAACTCTGGTATTGTATACATTTCCCCATTTCCATCCCGGAACATCTTAAGCTCTTCGTTTATCGAAAAAATCCCATTAGTGGTTCACTCTTCATTTAACCATATAGATTCATCTAGCAACGATGGAATGTATATTCTTCTCATTTGAACAACATGAAATTTTATCTAACCTCATATATATATTAATATTAGGTATAAATAGGATCCATTTTCTCTTCTATACAAGACTGCACAAACAAGATAAGATAAGTCTAAGTGACAGAATGGAGTTTCCAGGAATTTTTTATCAATTCATTTTCATTTGTATCTGTCGTAAAATTGTGAGTCAATTTTTTTTATTCCCCCGTTCATACGTATTTAATACCTACATTATATGTAATATATTATGATACCATTAGGTACCCAAAATAAAATGGATTCACGATTCAATCCGTTCTCTATGAATGATATAAAACAGAATAATAAGGAACAGTATACATTATAGAGTTCCTTTTATTTTAGCACTTAATGAATTTCATCGATTTCAATGTTAAAAAAAAAATGATTGATTCGCAGAAAGGAAAGTTTACCCTCGAATTCGTATAAGAAGTCATATTTATTAAGTACATGCAGATATAACTATCTAGTTATCTGTCTATCCCATCTTTGGTCGTGCTAGATCCAAATTTATATTTTGGATTCAATATATTCAATGAAAAAAAAGGAAAACACGATGATTTCCTAATCCTAATAGGGATTATATAGATAAGATACCTGACTGGGTGGGGGGATCCATATAATAATTTTTGTTCTGGAGTTTACATACAGACATAATTATTGTTATAATTGAAATTAGTCTTCATTATATTATGGAAAAGAATTGAGACTTATTAGTCGTATATCAATTCCATTTTGTTTCCTTAATGGTATAAGGAAACAAAATAGGAGATAAAAATCCAACACATAGTTAATGGTTCCAATTTCCCTCGAATTAAAAATTCTGTAACTGGAAATCCATTTTCCTTTTTCAACATTTTTTTTTTTTTTCTTTCAAAAAGAAAAAAAAAAAAAAAACATGGATTCCCCAGAGTATTTCTATCTATATCTATTCTATTTTGTATCGTTTTGGCGGCATGGCCGAGTGGTAAGGCGGGGGACTGCAAATCCTTTCTCCCCAGTTCAAATCCGGGTGTCGCCTGATTAACAAAAGACTCGTAATCTCTTACTCTACTATAGTAATAAGTAATAGAAATATAGTAATAGTAATAAGTAATAGAACTCAAAAAAATGATTGCCCGGCAAAAGCAGGGGTAAGGGGTCATGACTGTCGGGATTTTAAGAATCCAAGGAGGAGTCAATTTCAATTATTTCTTAAAAAATCCGGATGTGGTCAAAGCCGGTACCAATATGAATAAAGAAATAATAACTTATTACTTATTACTGATGTGTTCAGGCGATTGATTTATCAATCGAATCAAATCAATAGTAAGATTAAATTGTGAGATTCAGAACTACCAAAGTAAAGGACCCTAAACTAAATCCTTAGTTCCAAATAAAGGTTATAAATACTTCCTAATGACCCTACTCGTGTTTACTGAATGAGTCTTAAATTAGATTAGATTGTGTAGGTTGATGGAGAATCTAATTAGGAGTTGTGGAAAGAATGTCCATTTTTATCCATAAAAACTCAAGAGAGAGAGTCTCTGAATGCTCAGTTTTTTTTTTTTTTTAATATTGCATATTGGCTTTTATAGAATCAAAGTAGAAAAAAAAAAAAAAAAAAAATGGGTCTTACTATTCCTACATGTTCCATTAGTAATATTCCCTTAAGACTTCCAGGGTGGCAACTGTGTATCTTGTTTGTACTTAGGGCTTTCCAATTCCACCAGAAATTATATAGGGACTTATTTTGAGTGTATTTATTGGATTGGTTCATCAATAGCGTTAGGTCAAAATCCCATTTTGACTCTGCACCATTGATTCCACTATGATTAGTGATCAATTATGGAATAATCTTTTCATATTCATAGAGATAGGAGACATAATTTACATGGATATAGTAAGTCTCGCTTGGGCTGCTTTAATGGTAGTCTTTACATTCTCCCTTTCACTCGTAGTATGGGGAAGAAGTGGACTCTAGAGGTATTACTAATTGAATTGAGCAATCGAATTGTATCAATTGTTTAATAGATCGTTCTGCAAAGCGTTTTTCATTAAAAAAAAAAAAAAGATATCTCCACTTCATAAATTCCACTGAAATAAAATAAGAACCTTTTGATCAAATCAATAGTTGAACGACTAGATTCCCTCGTATTTCGAAACTCAAAGGGATACACATAATGGAAAATTTTTTCCAACCGAATTCTTTCGAAATAGAATATTTGGATAAACAGGCTCTTACTAGAATTATGCGTATTACAATGAAGAGCAGCAAACCCCTATATATATATATATTTTTATACTCCTAGAAATCTGAATTTATTCTTTATCGACTTGACTTATGTCATGGTTCAAACATGAAAAATCGGTGGGATATACTACAGATTTTTCAAAATCTGAAGAAGTTACTATAGAACTCTTTGCTTTGGATCATCTATTAATGGCTCAATCGATTACTTTTTCGGAATGCTAAAAAAAAAGTAGCTTACTTTTCTTTTATATAATATATGCCCATACTATTAATAATAGAATTATCCATTGATTCTTTCAATGGGTCCGGGAATCCATATTATTTAAAATAGTAAAAAACCCAGGAATTAGAAGAGTTAACGTTCGATTATTTCAGATTGGTCGGGATCAATCCAAATGGATGTAGCAAAGAAATCGAATTCGAGTGCTATTTACATGTATATATATATTGTATTGTGGATTGATCTATACCAATCCCATCTCTTTCTAAAACAATAGATAGTGTGGTAGAAAAGTTCATATAGTTCTTTCTACCATACTATCTATTATACTGCTAACTCCAACCCAATTATTTCATTTAAGACATGGAATTGGAATCCCTTTCTTTCATTTCTTCAATCGTTGATAAGAACTAATAAGTCAAGTTTCATTCAAATTAATCACTTTGACTGACTGTTTTTACATAGATGATAAGTAAAAAAGCAGTAGGAACTAGAATGAACAAGGCAGTGGCAATAAATGCGAGAATATTCACTTCCATAATTTCATCGTTTTTTTTTTTTTATTTTTCGCAATAACTCGGGATCTAATCCCATAGAGATAATAAGTCTTTTTCCTGTAAATTCCATATGATGGATTGTATCCTGATGATACTGAATCGCATTAATATCATGAATAACAATATCTGATCTATCCAATGAATTCATCGTCGAGAATTTAATAGTATAACATAGGAAGATCCTTTATCCATACCGAACGAAAACCCAAAATGAGATTCCTGGTCCAATCAAGAATCCCATGGAAATTTCTCATTTTCACTCCTTTTTATAACCGGCGATCTTACTTATACAATCGTCTGATGAAGTATCATCTGGAGTGGAGTTCCATTGGTCACAAATTCAAACGGTAGGGTGTAAATGGAAAAAGGAATGAGTTAAGTTCGAAACGAGAAGATCTGATCTTCTTAGAAAGAAAGAAAAATTGGATAAAGATTGGCCTGGTATAAAAGATCTAATCGAAATTGAATATTTTGACAAATGCATTTTTTTTAAGGGTTCTTAAAAAAGAAAAAATGATCCATCCTCTGGAACAAGATCAGCAGATCTTTGTTTGATCTTTGATTTTCTCAGTATGCTCTTTCCTTGGATTGAGACTTGAATGCATAAATCCAAAATAAAGTATGCAATTTAAATGAGATAGAGAAATTGTTTTTCAATTAGTAATTTAGGTTCCATAAAATCGGAGAAAAAAAAAAAAAGAAACCATAACCATATAGGCTCTTGTTAAATTCTGAATAGAGTGATACCCTTCATCAATTTCCCTATGTCTCTCCCTCACCAAT